GAAAATCCAAACGTGTAGTTGTTTTTACTGACAAGAATACCAACAACAACAACGCGACTAAGGATCCTGATGAGGAGGAACTGGTTTTAATAAGCTATTCGCAACTATCAGATTTTCGGCGCGGTATAATTAAAGGCTCTATGCGTGCTCAAAGGCGCAAAACTTCTATTTCGAAACTATTTCAAGCAAATGTACATTCCCCCCTTTTTGTCGACAGAATAACCCCCCTCCGTCTTTTTTCTTTTGATATCTCTGAACTGATTAAACCAATTTTTCGAAATTGGACAGGTAAAGTAGGAGAATTCAAGATTCTAGCGTCTAGAGAAGAACAAACAAAAAGAGAAGAGAAAAAAGAAAAGGACGAAAAAGAGGCGAACAAAAAAAAGGAAGAAACACGGATAGCGATCGCAGAAGCCTGGGATAGCATTATTCTTGCGCAAATGATAAGAGGTTACATGTTAATAACTCAATCAATTCTTCGAAAATATATTATATTACCTTCATTGATAATAGCCAAAAATATCGGGCGTATGTTATTCTTGCAACTTCCTGAATGGTCTGAAGATTTTCAGGAATGGAATAGAGAAATGCAGATTAAATGTACTTATAATGGTGTTCAATTATCAGAAACAGAATTTCCCAAAAATTGGTTGAAAGACGGGATTCAGATCAAAATTTTATTTCCTTTTTGTCTGAAACCTTGGCATATATCTAAACTGTACCCCTCCCGCAGAGAGCTAATGAAAAAGAAAAAACAAAAAGATGATTTTTGTTTTTTAACAGTTTGGGGAATGGAAACTGAACTTCCCTTTGGTTCTCCCCGAAAGCGCCCTTCCTTTTTTGAGCCCATTTTTAAAGAACTCGAAAAAAAAATTGCAAAATTCAAAAAGAAATATTTTATAACTCTAAAAATTTTAAAAAGAAAAACCAAATTATTTAGAAGAGTTTTCAAAGAAGCCAAAAAATGGCTTATCAAAAGTATTGGATTGCTAAAAAAAATAAAAAAAGAACTTTCAAAAGTAAATCTATTTGTATTATTTAGATTCAAAGAAATATCTGAATCGAATGAAACGGAAAAAGTTAAAGATTATCTAATTAGTAATCAAATAATTAACGAATCATTTAGTCAAATTGAATCTGGAAATCGGCTAAATTCTTCACTGATAGAAACAAAAATGAAGGATTTGACTGATAGAACAAGTACAATAAAAAATCAAATAGAAAGAATTACAAAAGAGAAAAAGAAAGTAACTCCAGAAATAGACATTAAGCCTAATAAAACAAATAATATTAAAAAATTCGAATCGCCAAAAAATTTTTTCCAAAAATTAAAAAACAGAAATACTCGAGTAATACGGAAATTCCATTATTTTCGAAAATTATTCATTCCAAGATTATACATCGATCTATTTTTATCTATCATTAATATTCCTAGAATTACTACACAACTCTTTCTTGAATCAACAAACAAATTGATTGAGAAATCCATTTCCAATAATGAAATAAATCAAGAAAAAATTAATAATAAAAAAATGCACTTTATCTTTATTTCGACTATAAAAAAGTCAGTTTATAATATTAGTAAGCAAAATTCACATATTTTTTGTGATTTATCCTACTTGTCACAAGCATATGTATTTTACAAATTATCACAAACCCAAGTTATTAATTTGTCTAAATTTAGATCTGTTCTTCAATATAACACAATGTCTTGTTTCCTTAAGACTAAAATAAAGGACTATTTTAGAACACTAGGAATATTTCATTCAGAATTAAAACATAAGAAACTTCAGAGTTATAGAATCAATCAATGGAAAAACTGGTTAAGACGGCATTATCAATACGATTTATCTCAGATTAGATGGTCTAGATTAATGCCAAAAAAATGGCGAACTAAGGTTAATCAAAGTTGTATGACTCAAAATAAAAATAGAAACTTAAACAAATGGAATTCATATGAAAAAGACCAATTAAATCATTACAAAAAAGAAAATGATTCGGAACTCTATTCATTATCAAACAAAAAAGATAATTTTAAAAAATGTTATAGATATGATCTTTTAGCATCTAAATCGATTAATTATGAAAATAAAAGTGACTCATTTATTTCTAGATTACCCTTTCAAGTAAAGAAGAACTTCGAAATTTCGTATAATTCCAACCCGTCCAAACACAACTTTGTTGATATGCCCGGCAATCTTCATATCAATAATTATCTAAGAAAAGGCAATATTCTAGATATAGAAAGAAATCTCGATAGAAAATATTTTGATTGGAAAATTCTCCATTTTTCTCTTAGACAAAAAGGAGATATTGAGGCCTGGGTTAAGATCGATACCAACAGTAATCCAAATACTCAAATTGGTATTAATAATTATCAAATAATTGATAATTATCAAATAATTGAGAAAAAAGGGGTTTTTTATCTTACAACTCATCAAAATCCAGAAAAAACTCAAAAAAATTCGAAAAAAGTCTTTTTTGATTGGATGGGAATGAATGAAAAAATATTTAATCGTCCCATATTGAATCTGGAATTTTGGTTCTTCCCAGAATTTTTACTACTTTCTAATGTCTATAAAATAAAACCGTGGATTATACCAAGCAAATTCCTTCTTTTAAATTTGAATACAAATGAAAAGGTTAGTCAAAATAAAAACCAAAAACAAAACTTTTTTATACCATCAAATAAAAAAAAAAAGAATAGAATTCAAGAAGCAAAAGAACCCGCAAGTCAAAGAGAGCATGGATCAGGTATAGAAAACAAAGAAAATCTGGGCCCTGTTTTCTCAAAACATCAAAACGATCTTGAAAAAGATTACGTGGAATCAGACACAAAAAAGGGTAAAACAAAAAAACAATACAAAAGCAACACGGAAGCAGAACTAGATTTGTTCTTGCAACGTTATTTGCTTTTTCAATTGAAATGGAAGGATGCTTTGAATCAAAGTCTGCTCGAAAATATCAAGGTATATTGTCTCCTGCTTCGACTGACAAATCCAACCAAAATTACTATATCGTCAATTCAAAGGAGAGAAATGCGTTTGGATACAATGCTGATTCAGGCAAATTTACCTCTTACAGACTTGCTAAAGAAGGGGGTATTGATTATCGAACCCATTCGGCTCTCTGTAAAAAATAATGGAGAATTTCTTATGTATCAAACCATAGGTATTTCATTGGTTCATAAAAGTAAACACCAAACTAATCAAAGATACCAAGAACAAAGATATGTTGCTAAAAAGAATTTTGACGAATTCATTCTGCAACCTCAAACTCAAAGAATAAATACAAAACAAAATCATTTTGATTTGCTTATTCCTGAAAATATTTTATGGTCTAGACGTCGTAGAGAATTGAGAATTCGAAGTTTTTTTAATTCTTTGAATTGGAATGGTGTCGATAGAAATTCAGTATTTTGCAACGAAACCAATGTAAAAAACTGGAGTCAATTTTTGAATGAAAGGAAACCCTTTTATAAAGATAAAAATGAATTAATTAAATTTAAGTTCTTTCTTTGGCCTAATTATCGATTAGAGGATTTAGCTTGTATGAATCGTTATTGGTTTGATACCAATAATGGTAGCCGTTTCAATATCTTAAGAATACATATGTATCCACGATTGAAAATTAATTGATAGTACTATATACCCTGTCTCGTATAGAGTATCTGAAAGCAAACAAAAGCACACATGCCTTGTTTTACATCTCATTCGAATCTAATTCGAGTAGACGATACTAAATCAATAAAATAAGGTATCGATTAGATCTAAAAATGAATCAACAGAATCTTTTTCATTTTAGGATTTTAGGTTTCAATTATTCGCTTTTGTGAATGAAAAAAACGTACCTATCACCTTTTTGGATTCCTATCTGAATCAAATTTTAAATTTGATTAATTTATTGGAATTGATAAAATTAGAGGTTCATAAAGAAATTCAGTCTATATACCACGTTAAAATTACTGGCATTATTATTACTGATCAATAAAATTCGAAAAAATCCATATCTGTAAAATAAAGAAAGGGGAAATTCGTTTATGGTAAAAAATTCTGTCATTTCAGTTATTTCTCAAGAAGAAAAGAAAGGATCTGTTGAATTTCAAGTATTCAATTTCACCAATAAGATACAGAGACTTACTTCACATTTAGAATTGCACAAAAAAGACTATTTATCTCAGAGAGGTTTGAAGAAAATTTTGGGAAAACGTCAACGACTGCTAGCTTATTTGGCAAAAAAAAATAGAGTACGTTATAAAGAATTAATTAATCAATTGGCCATTCGAGAGACAAAAACTCGTTAATTTGATTAAATTAATTTGAAGAGTTATTGCATTTTCACTTATATGTTTCGATTAAATTTTGATGAACTTCTTTTCACTTTCAGTAATTCATGGAAGAATGAATCATTAAAAAACTTATGACTGCACCAACTACAAGAAAAGACCTCATGATAGTCAATATGGGGCCTCAGCACCCATCAATGCACGGTGTTCTTCGACTCATCGTTACTCTAGATGGTGAAGATGTTGTCGACTGCGAACCAATATTGGGTTATTTACATAGAGGGATGGAGAAAATTGCAGAAAACCGAACAATTATACAATATTTGCCTTATGTAACACGTTGGGATTATTTAGCTACTATGTTCACAGAAGCAATAACCATAAATGGACCCGAACAATTAGGCAATATTCAAGTACCTAAAAGGGCTAGCTATATCAGAGTTATTATGTTGGAGTTGAGTCGGATAGCTTCTCATTTATTATGGCTCGGTCCTTTTATGGCGGATATTGGTGCGCAGACCCCTTTCTTCTATATTTTTCGAGAAAGAGAATTGATATATGACCTATTCGAAGCGGCCACTGGTATGCGAATGATGCATAATTATTTTCGTATTGGAGGAGTGGCTGCTGATCTACCCTATGGCTGGATAGATAAATGTTTGGATTTTTGTGATTATTTTTTAACAGGGGTTGCTGAGTATCAAAAACTTATTACCCGGAATCCAATTTTTTTAGAACGAGTTGAAGGCGTAGGAATTATTGGAAGAGACGAAGCATTAAATTGGGGTTTATCGGGACCAATGCTACGAGCTTCCGGAATAGAATGGGATCTTCGTAAAGTTGATCATTATGAGTCTTACGACGAATTTGATTGGCAGGTTCAATGGCAACGAGAAGGGGATTCATTAGCTCGTTATTTAGTACGAATCAGTGAAATGACAGAATCCATAAAGATTATTCAACAGGCTCTGGAAGGAATTCCAGGAGGGCCTTACGAAAATTTAGAAATCCGACGTTTTGACAGATTAAAAGATCCTGAATGGAATGATTTTGAATATCGGTTTATTAGTAAAAAACCTTCTCCAACTTTTGAATTGTCGAAACAAGAACTTTATGTGAGAGTTGAAGCCCCAAAAGGAGAATTGGGAATTTTTCTGATAGGAGATCAGAGCGTTTTTCCTTGGAGATGGAAAATTCGCCCACCAGGTTTTATCAATTTGCAAATTCTTCCTCAGTTAGTTAAAAGAATGAAATTGGCTGATATTATGACAATACTAGGTAGCATAGATATCATTATGGGAGAAGTTGATCGTTGAAATGATAATTGATACAACAGAAATAGAGACTATCAATTCTTTTTACAAATTGGAATCCTTAAAAGAAGTCTATGGGATCATATGGATTCTTGTACCTATTTTGACTCTTGTATTAGGAATCACAATAGGTGTACTAGTAATTGTTTGGTTAGAAAGAGAAATATCTGCAGGAATACAACAACGTATCGGACCTGAATATGCCGGACCTTTAGGAATTCTTCAAGCTCTAGCAGATGGGACAAAACTACTTTTGAAAGAGAACCTTATTCCATCTACAGGAGATACTCGTTTATTCAGTATCGGACCATCCATAGCAGTAATATCTATCTTTCTAAGTTATTCAGTAATTCCTTTTGGTGATCACCTTGTTCTAGCCGATCTTAGTATTGGTGTTTTTTTATGGATTGCCATTTCAAGTATTGCTCCCGTTGGACTTCTTATGTCGGGGTATGGATCAAATAATAAATATTCCTTTTTGGGTGGTCTACGGGCAGCTGCTCAATCAATTAGTTATGAAATACCATTAGCTCTATGTGTGTTATCAATATCTCTACGTGTGATTCGGTGAGACCTAAAATGTCTCCAAATTCTTTTCTTTGTAGAAACAAGGATAAAAAGATTTGATTGACTATATATATTTTTCTTCAGCATTTAAGTTGATGAACTAAACCAGATAGTTATATGAGTGAAAGAAAACGGCTTCTAAATTTGCAGTAAAAAGTTGAGTCTCATTTCCTATGTACAAGAATCAAATGGTGAAAAAAGTAAACATAAGCAATAGAGATTGTTTACCCCAAGATTCGTGAATTATCATGATAACTTGAAGCGGGTTCAAAAGATCAACTGTATGGAGTTTTTCTTGTTTATTACCATAGATGGATTTCCACAACAGGAGGTTTTTGAAAGAAAAAATAAGTGGATGGTTAGGAAGACCAAGATACACAAAGGATTAATAATTGAGATTATGTAAGTTATCCAACAGGATATTTCTGTCCATAAAAGGAATTCAAATTGGGGCTTTACGTTCGTAGAAATGATCAAGAAGTACTCCCCATGATTCTGATCCAGAGTATATTCCTATCCACTGAGTAAGTAAATAACTATCAAGAACGAAGTAATCTTTTACTTTGGTTAAAGGCCCTTTTTCTGAGAAAGGAGAATAGGAATGAAATAAAATAAATCAAAATAGAAAGAAAAGAATCTAATTGCAAAAGAAAAAAGGAGAGATGTCGTTGTTTTTTTCTTCCTTTTTCTTTTTTTGTTCTTATTCTTTCTTTCCTATAATTTAATTTCATTTTGATTTCTATTTAGAGAGATCAAATTTTTGTCATGATTCATGAACTAATCGACTCTCTAATTTTTTTCGTAATTGAAAATTCGAGGTTGAAATGTATATGTGATATTGCTATAAAGCACATTTTTTTATTTTATTTAATGATAAGGTTATTAATCAACAAAGCCAAATTCAAATTCTTAAAAGATGAGATAAATTCAGAAGCACTTATTTATTAATTTTAAATATAGCAGACAGAATTCCATTGGTCTAATTTGGGACCTTAGGATAGATTTTGACTCTATCTGACAAACATATCAAGATAAAGAATAGGAAAGGGCCCTTAGATTTATTTGTGACCTCTGAGGAGCCGTATGAGGTGAAAATCTCACGTACGGTTCTGTAATAGCGATGGGCACAGTGATGTTATCATCGACTATGATTATCTAACAGTTCAAGTACAGTTGATATAGTGGAAGCGCAGTCAAAATATGGTTTTTGGGGGTGGAATTTGTGGCGTCAACCCATCGGGTTTATCGTTTTTCTAATTTCGTCTCTCGCCGAGTGTGAAAGATTACCTTTTGATTTACCAGAAGCAGAAGAAGAATTAGTAGCAGGGTATCAAACCGAATATTCAGGTATCAAATTTGGTTTATTTTACATTGCTTCATATCTGAATCTACTAGTTTCTTCATTATTTGTAACAGTTCTTTACTTGGGAGGTTGGAATCTTTCTATTCCGTACATATTTGTTCCTGAGCTATTTGGCATAAATAAAAGGGGTAAAGTCTTTGGAAGACTAATTGGTATCTTTATCACATTAGCCAAAACTTATTTGTTTTTGTTCATTCCTATTGCAACAAGATGGACTTTACCGAGGCTGAGAATGGACCAACTATTAAATCTTGGGTGGAAATTTCTTTTACCGATTTCTCTAGGTAATCTATTATTGACAACCTCGTTCCAACTTCTTTCACTGTAAAAGACCACAATATCCTAGATTCACGACTTGTCTCAAACAAGAGAAATAAACAAGCATAAAATCTTTTTTATAGATATTCAACATATGCTCCCTATGATAACGGAATTCCTAAATTATGGTCAACAAACAATACGAGCCGCCAGATACATCGGCCAAGGTTTCATAATTACCTTGTCCCACGCAAATCGTTTACCTGTAACTATTCAATACCCCTACGAAAAATTGATCACATCGGAACGTTTCCGAGGCCGAATACACTTTGAATTTGATAAATGCATTGCTTGTGAAGTATGTGTGCGTGTATGTCCTATAGATTTACCCGTTGTTGATTGGAAGTTGGAAACTGATATTCGAAAGAAACGATTGCTGAATTACAGTATTGATTTTGGAATCTGTATATTTTGTGGTAATTGTGTTGAGTATTGCCCAACAAATTGTTTATCAATGACCGAAGAATATGAACTTTCTACTTATGATCGTCACGAATTGAATTATAATCAAATCGCTTTGGGTCGCTTACCAATGTCAGTAATTGATGATTACACAATTCGAACAATTTCGAATTTACCTCAAATAAACAATGAATAAACCCTTAATTCGATTCACAAAAATTACGAATTACGAAGGCTTAGTTCGGATCTAAAACAATGATATTTTTCCTTGGGCAATTCAAACTAGTGGTTGCTTAATAAGACTCCTAGCTTAATTTAGATTGAAAACAAAACGGATTTCCATATTATATATTATAATAGTAATAGTAATGGTTTCAAAGTAGATAAATGATATCAAAAATAGATAGGTTTAAACTACTCTTTCGACGAGTAAAGAATGGATAGTGGTCCAATAAAATAAAAGCATCCACGTCAATTTATACCCATACCCATTAGAATTTCATTCAATTAACAATTTCAAAGTATCATAAAAAATAGAAAAACTTCTTTTTTCCTGGTCAGATCAATAAAGTCATGAAATTCTTCGTTTTTGATTTTTTATAAAAAATGGATTTATCTGAACCAATACATGATTTTCTTTTAGTCTTTCTAGGATCGGGTCTTATATTAGGGGGTCTAGGAGTGGTATTACTTCCCAATCCAATTTATTCGGCCTTTTCCTTGGGATTGGTTCTTGTTTGTACATCGTTAGTCTATATTCTATCTAACTCCTATTTTGTAGCTGCTGCGCAGCTACTTATTTACGTAGGAGCTATAAATGTTTTAATCATTTTTGCTGTGATGTTCATGAATGGCTCCGAATATTACAAGGATTTTCATCTTTGGACCGTAGGAGATGGAATTACTTCGATGGTTTGTATAAGTCTTTTTATTTCACTAATTACTACTATTTCAGATACGTCATGGTACGGGATTATTTGGACTACAAGATCAAACCAGATTATAGAGCAAGATTTTCTAAGTAATAGTCAACAAATTGGAATTCATTTATCAACAGATTTTTTTCTCCCATTTGAACTTATTTCAATAATCCTTTTAGTTGCTTTAATAGGTGCAATTGCTGTAGCTCGTCAATAAAAAATTTCTATTAAAACTTGGAATTCAAATAAAATTTTGTTCTGTCTTATCACATTCATTTTCCTGCAATTCTATTTGAATTCTAGCTGGATAAATAGAAAGACTTTAGGTCAATCTAGTACCAATATATTTCTTTGTTCCATACTTGTTATATACTAGTCTATTAAATTAGTTGAATTGTTGTTCATATTGAAAGGAGTCGAGATTGATAAGGAGTTGTTTAATGATTCTCGAACATGTACTTGTTTTGAGTGCCTATTTATTTTCTATCGGTATCTATGGATTGATCACAAGTCGAAATATGGTTAGAGCCCTTATGTGTCTTGAACTTATATTGAATGCGGTTAATATAAATTTTGTAACATTTTCTGATTTTTTTGATAATCGTCAATTAAAAGGAGACATTTTCTCAATTTTTGTTATAGCTATTGCAGCCGCTGAAGCAGCCATTGGACTGGCTATTGTTTCATCAATTTACCGTAATAGAAAATCAACTCGTATCAACCAATCAAATTTGTTGAATAATTAATAGTAATCATTTACATTCTAATATTGAGAAATCGATTTTAATTAGCATGTTTACTACGTAAAGTATGATCTTGTTTGCAAAATATAAGAAATCAAAGTATTTTGGCCTCTCTCATATCTCATAAACCAATCCAGAAAGGGGTTGATTAGAAAATTATGATAACTCATTGATTCATCTGGTATATAAATATATAATTCGTTTCTAAGTTTACTAGATCGAAAATTTAGAACATTAAAAAACGTATAGACCCAATGTCACATTCAGTAAAGATTTATGATACGTGTATAGGATGTACTCAATGTGTCCGAGCCTGCCCCACGGATGTATTAGAAATGATACCTTGGGACGGTTGTAAGGCTAAACAAATTGCTTCTGCTCCACGAACAGAGGACTGTGTTGGTTGTAAGAGATGTGAATCCGCCTGTCCAACGGATTTCTTGAGTGTACGAGTTTATTTATGGCATGAAACAACTCGCAGTATGGGTCTAGCTTATTGATACGTTCGAGAAAACTCTACTTGAATCCATTTAATTTTTTTACCGACAAACCTGTGCTCGAAAATCAAAATATTTTGAGCACGGGTTTTTTTGGTCTAAGTGTATCTTGTCTTTACTACGAATTATTTTCCTTGGTTAACAATAATTGTAGTTTTTCCGATATTTGCGGGTTCTTTAATTTTCTTTCTTCCCCATAAAGGAAATAGGGTAATTCGGTGGTATACCATATGTATATGTATTTTAGAACTCCTTCTAACAACTTATGCATTTTGTTATCATTTCCAATCGGATGATCCATTAATCCAACTAGTAGAGGATTATAAATGGGTCGATTTTTTTGATTTCCATTGGAGATTAGGAATAGATGGACTTTCTATAGGACCCATTTTATTAACAGGATTTATCACGACTTTAGCGACTTTAGCGGCTTGGCCAGTTACTCGAGATTCGAGATTATTCCATTTTCTCATGTTAGCAATGTACAGTGGTCAAATTGGATCATTTTCGTCTCGGGACCTTTTACTTTTTTTCATCATGTGGGAGTTAGAATTAATTCCTGTTTATCTACTTCTAGCCATGTGGGGAGGAAAGAAACGTCTGTACTCAGCTACAAAATTTATTTTGTACACAGCAGGGGGTTCTGTTTTTCTCTTAATGGGAATTTTGGGTGTTGCTTTATATGGTTCTAATGAACCAACATTAAATTTTGAAACATCAGTTAATCAATCATATCCTGTGATTTTAGAAATAATCTTCTATATTGGATTTTTTATTGCTTTTGCTGTCAAATCGCCCATTATCCCCCTACACACATGGTTACCAGATACCCATGGAGAAGCACATTACAGTACTTGTATGCTTCTAGCCGGAATCTTATTAAAAATGGGAGCGTATGGATTAATTCGAATCAATATGGAATTATTACCTCATGCCCATTCTATATTTTCTCCTTGGTTGATGATAATAGGTACAATACAAATAATCTATGCAGCTTCAACATCTCTTGGCCAACGGAATTTAAAAAAAAGAATAGCCTATTCCTCTGTCTCTCATATGGGTTTCATAATTATAGGAATTAGTTCTCTAACCGATACAGGACTTAATGGAGCCCTTTTACAAATAATCTCTCATGGATTTATTGGTGCTGCACTTTTTTTCTTGGCGGGAACGACTTATGATAGAATCCGCCTTGTTTATCTTGACGAAATGGGCGGAATAGCTATTCCAATGCCAAAAATGTTCACGATGTTTAGTAGCTTTTCGATGGCTTCCCTTGCATTACCAGGTATGAGTGGTTTTGTTGCCGAATTGCTAGTATTTTTTGGAATAATTACCGGCCAAAAATATCTTTTAATTCCAAAACTACTAATTACTTTTGTAATGGCAATTGGAATTATATTAACTCCTATTTATTCATTATCTATGCCACGCCAGATGTTCTATGGATACAAGCTATTTAACGCTCCGAAGGATTCTTTTTTTGATTCTGGACCGCGAGAGTTATTTCTTTCGATCTCCATCTTTTTACCCGTCATAGGTATTGGTATATACCCCGATTTCGTTCTTTCATTAGCAGTTGACAAGGTCGAAGTTATTCTATCTAATTTTTTTTATAAATAATTGGATGACTGAAATAAAAAAACCTATGTTTGTTTTTAAAAACATTCTTGGACAATGAAAAAAAGTCTTCTTTTTTTCTTCTCTTAATTTAAGAATTAAGTAAAAACAATGAAATTGAACTACATATGATAGAAAACCGTGTGAATCAAATATTGTATTGATGATTCACACGGCCCGCATGCTGGTTCATACAATGCGTCACCCGCTCTTGTATTTGTAATAACTTGTCTTGAATTCAATTAAATGTTGATGGAAAAGAACCATAACTATGTAACCCTATTCCTAATAGATTGACCCCAAAATAGCATATCCAAATTATAAGAAAGCCTATAGACGCTACTATTGCAGAATTTGCACCCCGCAAATTTCTATTTGTTCGAGTATGTAAATAAATTGCAAATACGATCCAAGTAATAAATGCCCAAGTTTCTTTTGGGTCCCAATTCCAATATGACCCCCACGCTTCATTAGCCCATACCGCTCCCGAAAGGATTCCTATGGTTAAAAAAGTAAATCCTAAACTAATAACCCGATAACTCCAATAATCCAATTGTTGAATCAATTGGAACCTGTAATAATTTTTAGCAGAAAAAAACGAAGTATTTTCTAAAACATTTTCACCCAAGAAAAATGACTCGTTTAAAAAACCATTGCTCTTATAAATAGAAAAAAGCTTTCTGTTTTTGCGAAATGTAATTACTAGAAGTGCTACTGATAATAACGATCCACATAAAAGGGCTGCATAGCCCAATATCATCATACTTACGTGCATTATTAACCACTCCGATTGAAGAGCAGGTACTAATATTCCAGATTGGTGTATTTCAGTTAAAATACCTGAAGTAGCAAAGCCTTGGGTCAAAATAGCACTTGGTCCAGTTATTTTACTTAAAATGAAAACATTTTTTTTGAAATACGGAATTATATGAATAAGGGAGAAACTCCATGAAAGGAAAATTAATGATTCATATAAATCGCTTAGTGGGAAATGTCCTGAAGAAATCCACCGAGTAACTAATAATCCTGTTATACAGAAAAAAGTCACTATTATGCCCTTTTCTGACGAATCGTATAGTTTTACAATTTCATCGACTAAAAGGGTTATCAAATGAATTGTAATTACAATTGAAACGATCGAAAAGGAAATGTGAGTTAATATATGCTCTAAGGTTGAAAATATCATAAAAAATCTTAAAAAATAAGAGTCCCTTAATTACATAATTCGAAAATGGAAATCGGGAATTGAATTCATTATAAGATCTATTTATCCTTTTTAAAAGATGGTATGCCGCCACTCGGACTCGAACCGAGATGCATTAGCACTGCTTCCTAAGAGCAGCGTGTCTACCAATTTCACCATAGCGGCCTGTCTTGAACTCATAATAGCCTATGAATAATCAATCGTCGAGATTGAGTAAGCTATTTTAGTTTAGTAATGATTCAAATGGATCAATAACAATAAAAAGTTGTTCAAATAGTAATTTGAGGTTGAAGGTTCATTATTTTCGATTTGAGTTTAGAGTCTTAGTTTTTTTTTATTTAACCTGGGACTTTCCTATATTTTATGCTTTCCTCGAATTCAAAATTCAACTCTTGTAACTAAACCGTTCTATACTAAATTAAGGAAGAGAGTGAAAAAAATTTTTGTTTTCGTTGTTTAAGCAGCAATTTCTTATTTTTTTTTTATAAATCTAAAATACAAAAAAAAGGGATTTTGACGACAAAATGGAAAGAAAAGAACCCATTTTGTATCGCTCAAAATTCACAATTAGTCATACAAAATTTCATTAATCAATTTTCTCTATTGGGTTAAGGGCAAGATATATATGGGGGTCTATATAATAATTCAGAGAAAATCAAAAGTGAGAAAGTTCGACAAAACAAAAAGGTTTCAAAATAGAATCAATTAATTTCAATGAGTTCTTAACTTTCACTAAAGATTTTTATATACGTTCTTCTATAGATATGCAAATATAGAATTTTTTTTTTCATTTTATTCTGCAAATAGGTCGATGGGGAAAATAAAACTCCCCACCTTGGAATAGAAAAGATCTTTATTCTTTTGTCAACAAAAAAGTTATTATTCAGTGATATAGTAAATAAAGGATTTCCTAATTCTATTATTTTATATATCAATCAGAAAAGCGAATAGAGTTCCATTACATATGGATTGGTGAGCTAATCAATATCAAATAGGAAGGGTAAATCGTTAAATTATTCAATTATTATCTAATTGAATAATTTCAGAATAATTGAATTATTTTTTCAAGTTGATTCAAATTATTTTAACGTTTTATTACTTATTTATTTGGGTTTGGCGTACAAAAAAACTTTTTGAATTCCCGGTAGAAAGAGATTTCGCTAACGAAAAAGCCTTTAATGCTATCCAATACCCCTTCCCTTTCCAAATATTTTTACGAATACGCTTTTTTGATGTCGAAGTGCGTTTTTTTGGAACTGCCATTTATAAATTCAAAAATTACTCATTGTTATAGCTGGATGTGAAAGACATCTATTGTTCAAAACGAATTCTTTTTAATACATATTTATTTTCGAGCTAATAGTGTTCTCCTCAAATAAAACATTATCGAGATAGGTAAAAGATATGTCAAAATTGCAGAATACTGGAAATAAAAACAGAAGGCCAATATGTGTTTTTTCAAGTCTTTCTATTCCATAAAACATTCATAATCGTAAAAAAGAAAAGATTCTCTAGTGACTGGTATCTTTATTTTACAATTTCCCATTCTTTTTGATTCATAAAATCTATACCTATAGAATTTTATAATTGGCTTTTCCGTAGAAATGAAGAAAGAAAATTAGTTGAACTTAAGAAATTGAACTTAATAAAAAAAAAAATAAGCAATCCCAAAAATATTCGATTTCTATTTATGGTTCCACATTTCATTTACATGCAATAAAATACCTCGAAAGGTTTAAAGATAAGAACCGCGTTTTTACTTCAGGAA